ATTATGTTTCGTAATTTCGTGATCCAATTTTTTCAATTTCTAACTTATTTTTGGATACAAATCACGAGAATTTATATTTTTCCTCGAATCTTTCATCGAGAGGTAAAGGATTAAATCCTTTTAAGAAAAAAAGTTTTTGATCGGAATATTAATAATTCCGAAGGATCCCTTAACTATTAAGGGATTAATAGAACGAATCGCACTTTTACCACTAAACTATATCCGCTACAATGCAATTATTGTATATAAATTGACCTTTTGTCGAAGACGAAAATAAGTCGTAGTAATAAATAATAAAAAGATCGGATCAGAAAAGAATCATGAAAATTCGAACGTTGACGTATTTTCATCAGGGCGACTGATGAGATTAGGAAAAGAGGACTCATTTTAATTAAAAAATTAACAAGTTTTTTAATTCTATTCTAGTAAAGTACTAAAATAAAGAATAATAGTAAGGAATGGCACCTTGATTCTATATCATCTTTTTCTGTATCATAGGATACAAATAATAAATCTTCTTATGATTCTTGTTGTTTCGATTTTTTTTGTTTCAAAAACATTTTGTGTTTTCAAATAAAATCAATAATTTTATCTACGATTCATTGGAACAAAAAAAGCCCGGCTAGGTACTGACCAGGCCAGGCCGTGGAAATAAAATGACAAGGACTTTTGGGATGAAATAAAATAAAAGAGGTACTATATTTTTTTTTTTATTTAGAAATATATATTTTTAGCAATCTTTAATATATTGGTATTATTTATATATTAGGATTGGAGATATCTCTTCTTTTGAGCCCTTACTTTATCTAATTTATCTAAATGGAATTGCTCATAAAAGTATTTATCGATTTTATCGATATCCATCGATATATCTAGATAATTATATATATCGATATAATTATATATCCATATAATTAAAGGGTAGATAAAGATAATAAAGAGAGATAAAGAAGGGCTTTTTTCAAGCCTTCATTTTCTATTTTTTATACTATGTATCATAGTAATTATCCTTTTTCAATTTGGGGAGAGATGGCTGAGTGGACTAAAGCGTCGGATTGCTAATCCGTTGTACGAGTTTTTTGTACCGAGGGTTCGAATCCCTCTCTTTCCGTTTCTGTCAATTACTTGGTATTTTTTTATAGTTTAGGAAAGATGTGGAATAGATAAAATTTTTAGAACATTTCAAAATCAAGCAAGGAAAAAAATCATTTGTTTTATTCTTCACGTCCCGGATTACGTCCCGGGTCATTAGATAGGAATCCGAAAATGAAGAGAGAAACAAAGAATATTACTACTGTATAAACAAATAGTTTTAGAGTAAGCATTACACAATCTCCAAGATCATTTTTTTTTTTTTTAAGAGAATAGATTCTCTATCTTAACCTGTTTTGACACCAAGAAATGCAGTGAAGTTATTTCTAGAAAAGAAATAGGAAAAATTTTTAAGAGTTGAGTCGTTCATTACTGAAAATTGTATTTCATACCTACAATTATATATTGTGGGGGACTCTAACAGGGTCGTTCAATGGAAAAAAGTAAGAATAAGAAAATGAGAGTGATCCAGATTTATCACAGCTATAGAAGAATTTCAATATTGGACTCAACTCAAAGGTTCAGACTGTATGTACGATTTATCTGATCTTATAACTAGTTATAATTTTTTTTTCTAGTAAATCATGAATTTGTCTCGGACAGTATTAAAAATCTTATCGAAAGCTTACGGCAGCTTGCCAAACAAAAGCTAATAGAAAAAAGAATAGAGGTATTACTGGCATAACATCTACTATTGGATTCAAAAAAGCGTAGGCCTCAGGCAATTTGGCGACGAAAAAACTACTTGAATAAAGGAAAGAATTAAGACAGATACCGATGAAACTTAAGATATTAAGCATAACAATTTTTTTTTTTTTTTCTTTGTTCTTGAAGATAATTGTATTTCTTTTTTTTGATTTGATTGAGTTATTAATCCCCTATTATTGCTATGATATAAGGGATACGGGAAAAATTAATAACATAAAGTAGGTCAAAAAACCTTTCTTTGATTTGAACTCAGCCAATCAAAAATCCTTCAATTCTCAAATAAAAAGAGAATAGAAGAAATCCTACTTTCATACATTATCTTAATGGAATTATATGTAATGATCAATAAATTCAGTTTAATTGGATCTATAAACGTATCAAAATCCGAGCAACAATATAATTATTTCTATAAATCTTTGTACTGGAATTGACGACCAACCACTACGAATATTAGTGTTTATTGGTGGTGAATATAAATGGGGCGTGGCCAAGTGGTAAGGCAACGGGTTTTGGTCCCGCTATTCGGAGGTTCGAATCCTTCCGTCCCAGAGTATGTCTATTATATATAGAATAGTATATTCTAAGATATATAGAAAAATATTCCATATCATATCCGACTAAAGCTTGCCCTTTTAAACAACCTTATGCTTAAGAGTCTAGTATTAGATATAGATAGAATATTATTGTTCCTTCTTATTTTCTTATAATGATGCATTTCAAATCGAAATGCGAAAGCTTCTCTTATTCTCTATCTCTTAAATGGTGTGTGAAACCCGAGTATTTTTTTTTTTTTTTTTCTGTGGATTTATGAATTATAAACACGAAGGTCTTGTGTTTTTGGCATTAATGGAATTCAATCAATGATATTAAGTCTCTTAAGACCTATTTAGGGTGCTCAAATTTAGAGTAAAAAAAAAAATAGGTAGGAACAATCGTTTAATCTAGATCTGTTTGATTTTGGTCTTATACAAGATAGTCTAGCACCTCCGAAACTAGTCCAGTCCCCCGTAGGAGCTTTTTTTTTTATTTATGATGCATCTACTCTATATAATTGGGGGGTAGATAGGAGTTAATCCATAATGGAAGATATCAATTTTAATATCTGCCCGAATCTGATTAACAAAGAATCAAATTACATATGTAACATATTATGTATTTCTTTTCACCTCATTTTTTCGGATTTTGTGTTTGTCTTTAATGGATAATTGTAAATCCAAGTAACAATTCAGACAGAGGTTATTTATATATCTTTTTCACTTTTTTTTAGGGAAAGATTATTGAATTGAGTCTCTTAACTTAAATAAACTAGGCAGAAAATGCTGAGATGTATGTCTTGTTATTATGTATTTTTATCGTTTTATTTATTTTTTTTGTGAAAAATTTTTTTATTTTGGATCTATCTATTTGTTTCAAATTATGGATGGGTTAATCCGAATATACATTTATTTATGATAATAAAATGTAATAAATCCTTTTTTTTTTTACAACAAAACCTTATTCAAATAATAATATTGCAAATTTTCAATCAATTAAATCTTTTTAAGGATTTCTTATGAGTCCTTGGTACTCGAAGAAGTATGAAACTCGTGAATCCATTCTATGAAGAAATTGAAAAATGGAGATTCTTAATTATTCGTAATTAATGATTTCTTAATTGATTTTATAGAAATTCAAAAATCTCTCTCTCGATCTCGATATAGATATTATATAGAAAATATCTATATATAGAGAAATAAATATTGCACTCATAGAAAAAAAAATGTTATATGATCCAATATATACAATAAAATATGGGTTTAAATAAATAGAAGTATTCCCAAGACTTTTTCAAAAACTACCCATGCCATAAGAGTATAGATTACTATGGACCAACTAAACCAATGACTATACATGATTCCATAAATGAATCAATTACATACCAGTTGCACGAAATTAGAGGTTATGGTAAAACTTCGTTTAAAACGATGTGGTAGAAAGCAACGTGCGACTTGAAGGACATGATCTACTGTGGATTCTTATACCCACCATTTTATATTATATAGGAATGAAGATGCTCTTGACTCGACATCGTTTGTTCTGTTCCACTAGAGCTCTAATTTTTTGAGGGTTTTGATGTAAATAGTACATGATGGAGCTCGAGTAGAAAGTATTGATTCATTTATCAAGGGCAGAGATCTAGGGTTAGTGTCAATCAATAAGTTAAAACAACTTCGTAAGTATATGTTCGGTATAGAAATCGAAAGGATCCAATTCGACCAAGTTTCAAATTCAAACGTCAAATTTGATCAAAAGTGTATCACATGAGAATCCATTATTTATATATTTATATGATTCTTTGATAAAAATCAATCATAAAAAATGGTATGTTGCTGCCATTTTGAAACGATTAAAGATCACCGAAGTAATGTCTAAACCCAATGATTAAAGGCAAGGATAAAGGATCCCCTCAACAAGTAAAAATCTTTTTCAATTGTCTCAATAACTAAACTAGATCAGAATGAAGAATTGAAATAGATTCTAAAGGAGACAGGCAAAAATTAAGGGGTTAGAGACCGCTCAATAAATGAAATGCTTAAGCTTAAGGGTTGTTTTCCTTTGAGTGAGAGTTATACAACTTGAGTTATGAGGATAAGAATGAGTTTTTTTTTTTCAAAAAAGAATAAAAAATAAACAAAAGAATCAGAAAAAAGTATTTAAATCATAGTCTAATTGATTTCATAATCTATGAATCCATTTGACATTAATTAGAATTCTATACATGACTTTGAATTTCCTCGAGCCGTACGAGGAGAAAACTTCTTATACGGTTCTGGGGGGGGTATTGTTAATTTACATCTATCCCAATGAGCCGTTTATCGAATCATTGCAATTGATGTTCGAGCCCGAAGAGAAGGAAGAGATCTTCGTAAAGTGGGTTTTTATGATCCGATAAAGAATCTAACCTATTTAAATGTTCCTGCTATTCTATATTTCCTTGAAAAGGGTGCTCAACCTACAGGAACTGTTCATGATATTTTAAAGAAGGCAGGGGTTTTTACAGAACTTCACCTTAATCAATAACCGAAATTCCATTAATGAAATAAAAAAAAGAGGGTGTGGATAACTTGTATATAGCTTTGGCTAACCTTTTCTTTATTATTTCCCCCCTCTCTTGTTTTATTCATACTACACTTATTACCTTAAAATTCCGTCTTCGATAACGACAAAAATATATTTTTTTTTTTTTTTTAGTGATAGAAATTGATCTAAGATGAATAGAAAAAAGATCAATCAAGTGACTAAATGAACTAATTGGTTCTATAGGATATACTATAAATAAAAATTAGTACATTCCCCCATCGATGGGGTTATTTTGTTGCAATTCTATGAACAAATAAAAAAAAAAGGGGGGATTCCGTTTTTTTAGTTATTTATATTTATGGATTGAATAAACCCGATATATTTTTTTCTACTTCTTCCTTAATTTTGTCTTTCGCCTACATCTTTTATGTCTATCTATGTTGATTATCTCTATAGTGCCAATCCAAGTCCGTAGTTTTTTGAATTCTTTTCTCTTATTTTAATCTAATTTATTAGAATATTTTCTCTTATTATATTTTGTTATCTTTATCTATTTAAATAAAAAAATAAATATATTTATTCAATTCAAATTGTTATTTCCATGTGGTTTTTATTTTCTTTTGTTTTCTCCATTGTAGTCGGTTTTCACTATTCACATTCATATTGACAACAGTGTATCAAACAAATATAATCCGATCGTGTATAAATGAAGCTAGTTATCTCCGTTTCAGGACCTTTGCTTTTCACGCACATGATGGTCTCATTGTATTTTCTGTGATACAAAAAGTTACTTTTGTGTGATATAAGAAGTTTTTTTTATTTGGAATATTTTGATTACGTGGTGTAATTTAATTTCTTTTGTTATTTTGATTCTGATTGTATCTACACAGAAAAATTTTTTCTATTTTTGGGGTTGCTAACTCAATGGTAGAGTACTCGGCTTTTAAGTGCGGCTAGCATCTTTTACACATTTCTATGAAGAAACAGATTCGTCCATACTATCGGTAGAGTTTGTAAGACCGCGACTGATCCTGAAAGGAATGAATGGAAAAAGCAGCATGTCGTATCAATGAAAAATTCTAGTAATATTTTTACCTTACTAGATTAGGCCAAACCTTGTTTGAATTCTTGATGCGGAAAAAAAAAGTAAAGTCAAGTGGGGTGGGTCGAATGAATAAATGGATAGAGCCCTATGCTCCAATTATAGAGAAATAAAAAGTAACGGGCTTATGTTCTTAATTCGAATGATTACCCGATCTAATTAGACGTTAAAACTATATTAGTGCTTGATGCGGGAAGGACTTTTCTTATGAGTGAGTTATTGATTTTTTTCTAAGTCCTAACTATTAGTTACTCTACATTATGGGGTAGAGGGGAATGTGTAGAAGAAGCAGTATATTGATAAAGAATTTTTTTCCAAAATCAAAAGAGCGATTGGGTTGAAAAAATAAAGGATTTCTAATCATCTTTTTTATCCTAAAATAAAAACCCATTAGATGGCAAAAGAAAAGAGAGGATAGAGAGTCCGTTGATAAGTCTTACCTATTTACAGGGTATCTATTATTATTTTTACTGTAATACCTTGTTTTGACTGTATCGCACTATGTATCATTTGATAACGTAATAAATCCATTATAGTATCCCCAGTTCAAATCAAATTTTAAATGGAGGAATTTCAAGGATATTTAGAACTTCAGAAATCTCGGCAACGTGACTTCCTATACCCACTTATCTTTCGGGAGTATATTTATGCATTTTCTCATGATCATTTTTTAAATGGATCCATTTTTTTGGAAAATTCTGGTTATGACAAAAAATCCAGTTTACTAATGGTAAAACATTTAATTACTCGAATGTATCACCAGAATCATTTTTTTTTTTCCACTAATTATGACAAAAATCCATTTTTGGGGTACAAAAAAAATTTGTATTCTCAAATGCTATCCGAAGGGTTTGCAGTCATTGTGGAAATTCCATTTTCCCTAAGATTAGTATCTTCCTTAGAGGAAGAAGAAATCGCAAAATCTTATAATTTACGATCAAGTCATTCAATATTTCCTTTTTTAGAGGATAAATTACCACATTTAAATTATGTGTCAGATGTATTAATCCCCTATCCCCTTCATCTGGAAATTTTAGTTCAAATCCTTCGCTCCTGGGTGAAAGATGCCTCTTCTTTTCATTTATTACGGTTCTTTTTTCACGAGTATTGTAATTGGAATAGTCTTAGTACTTCAAAAAAATTGATTTCTTTTTTTTCAAAAAGAAATCAAAGATTAGTCTTGTTCCTATACAATTCTTATGTATGTGAATACGAATCCATTTTCCTTTTTCTACGTAACCAATCTTCTCATATACGATTAACTTCTTATAGGGGCCTTTTTGAACGAATATATTTCTATGGAAAAATCGAACATCTTGTCAAAGTGTTTGCTAATTATTTTTCGGCTATCTTACGGGTCTTCAAGGATCCTTTCATACATTATGTTAGATATCAAGGAAAATTGATTCTGGTTTCAAAAGATACGCCACTTCTGATGAATAAGTGGAAATATTACCTTGTTAATTTATGGCAATGTCATTTTTATGTGTGGTCACAACCAGAAAGGATCCATATAAACCAATTATCCAAGCGTTCTC